AATTCAATTATGAAAATTATGAAATAATAAATGAAATGAAAAATGATCTTTTTTTTTTTCTTTCCATTTCAGTTCCCAATAAGACACTTATTAGATCCCAAGTATCGTGTCAATTGCGAAACACCTCATTTGTTGCAACACTCCTTAAAACAAAAATCAAAAAGGGGTTTCCTTTCCATTGGACTAAGGCCGGAAAGGAAGAAAGCAAGCAGATCTGCTAATTCCTGAAATCAGTCCTTCCCCCGGGGTATTGTCTCAACGAATAAGTGATTGTAGGAGTGAAGTCTTGCTAGAATTCTAAGAAGCAAGCAGCAAGGTCAAGGCAATCCAATAAGTACGTATTTTTCATGTTTCAGGGAGGGTTTCTAGGATTAAACAAAAGGATTCGCAAATAAAAGCGCTAACGCCACGACCAGTCCGTAAATTGTTAAAGCTTCCATAAAAGCCAGACTAAGTAATAAAGTACCGCGTATTTTACCTTCTGCTTCTGGTTGTCTTGCGATACCTTCTACGGCTTGACCCGCAGCAGTACCTTGACCAACTCCGGGTCCAATAGAAGCAAGTCCTACGGCCAATCCAGCAGCAATAACGGAAGCGGCAGAAATTAGGGGATTCATGGTAAGCTCCTCATACCAAAATTAAGAAATGGTTAATGATACACAATGAATTATTGCTTATTATTCCATCACTAATATCCATATGGTTCTAGTTTTTCTATTTCTTTGTTTCGAACCATTCTTTCCATTTTTCGCTCTTTCTCCTCTATATACTTTACTTCATCTGTTTATTCATTCAATCCACAGTCACAGACAAAATGGAAGGACTTAGATCGGAATCTATCTAAATTCGGCGAGATGGGAAATCTAATAACCAATAATAGAATATAATAATATATAAGGATAGCCCATATATAACTAGATATAACTAGTGAATATCTAATATCACATAGACATGTCTTTCTTCCATAACGTGAACCATCGGCATCTTATATTGAATCGGATTCTAGAATCATTCTGCTAAACATACGCAGGGGTTGGCATATATATATATGCCATATACCTAGCTCGACCTACCTAACCCACTTTTTTATTAATCTTATTCGTAAACTCTTCCTTTTGTGTATCATTATCCCACATGGATACAAAGGGACAGATTCATCAGCCCGAACCATCACATATCCAAATTGGATTGATCCAATTGCAATTAATTAGAATTTTCGGGGAATCGTTGAATTGAATGGAATCAAATGAAACGGGAATGATTCTTTCTATAGAACATAGTTTTTTGTTTAGTTACACATCGCAAACAGATAACAATTCTTATCCAATTTATGAGTCGTAATATCGTAATTGACTGAACTAATCCAAATAAAATATCGAACAGAGGGGTATGGCATGAATAGGACAAGCAAGAATCTTAGGAAAAATACCCCTTCTTTTAGATATCTTTCCTTTTTTTGTTACAATTCCGTAATATCGTATCTATTTCTTATCCCTACTCTATATCGTATATACCGTATATTATCGTATATATCATGTTATCCAAGTGAATATCTTTGGCCACCCATTTCTTTTTGATAAGCTTTATTTTGAGTAAGACTATTTGATTTGGAAAGCTAGTCAATGATGGCCTTCCATGGATTCACCTATATAAGCCGCGGCTAAAGTTGCAAAAATCAGAGCTTGAATACTGCTTGTGAATAATCCAAGGAACATGACAGGTATAGGAACTACTGAAGGCACTAAAGAAACAAGAACAACAACGACCAATTCATCAGCCAATATATTCCCGAAAAGTCGAAAACTAAGTGATAAAGGTTTTGTGAAATCTTCTAAGATATTAATTGGTAAAAGTATTGGAGTTGGTTGAATGTATTTACCGAAATAGCCCAATCCCTTTTTTGTAAGACCTGCATAGAAATACGCCACTGACGTGGGTAAAGCTAAAGCAACAGTAGTATTTATATCATTCGTAGGTGCAGCTAACTCCCCGTGAGGTAACTGTATAATTTTCCAAGGTAAAAGAGCACCCGACCAGTTAGAAACAAAAATAAATAGGAACATAGTTCCAATAAAGGGAACCCAAGGACCATATTCTTCTCCAATTTGAGTTTTGCTCAAATCTCGAATGAATTCAAGGACATATTCGAAGAAATTCTGACCGTCGGTTGGAATAGTTTGTGGATTCCGAACAGCTATAGCGGCTGAACCTAATAAGATAGCAATTACGACCCAAGAAGTGATAAGTACTTGGGCATGGACTTGGAAACCTCCTATTTGCCAATAGAAATGTTGGCCTACTTCCACACCGGATATCTCGTATAACCCTTTTAGTGTGTTGATGGAACATGTTAGAACGTTCATATTGACCTCTGCAGAAATGGAACTAAAAATGGAATTATTTTGATTCAACCATCTCTTTCTCGACTCTCCTACTTGAATCTTATATTTAAGCGTAAATATTGATCTCTTTTTTGAGATTCAGCAATAGTAACCGATTCAATAAATTTATGAAGTTCCCGAAATATGAAATAATTGACTTATTTGATTTTTGATTATTAATCAATGATTTCTTATATAGCTAGAACGGCCCTCACAAATTGCCGATACTAATTTGTTAAGAATTAATCTGATTGAAGCTATAGCGTCATCATTGGCTGGAATCGGAATATCCGCGAGATCCGGGTCACAATTTGTATCGATTAAACAAATCGTTGGAATACCCAAAGTGGCACATTCTCTAATAGCTGTATATTCTTCTTGCTGATCGATGATGATTACAATATCGGGTAACCCCGTCATATATTTGATCCCGCCCAGATATGTTTGCAAGTGAGATAATTTTCTCTTTAACATTGCTGCATCTCTTTTCGGGAGACGGTTGAGTCTCCCTGTCTTTTGTTCTGCTCTCAAATCCCTGAACTTATGAAGTCTCGTTTCTGTAGTGAACCAATTAGTTAACATACCACCAAGCCATTTTTTATTGACATAATGGCACCGAGCCCTTATTGCAGCTGATGCTACTGAATCCGCTGCTTTATCTTTCGTACCAACTATTAAGAAGTGTTTTCCTCTACTTGCTGCATCAAAAACTAAATCACAGGCTTCGGATAAAGAACGAGCAGTTCTAGTAAGATTTGTAATATGAATACCTTTACGCTTTGCAGAGATGTAAGGTGCCATTCTAGGATTCCATTTCCTAGTACCATGACCAAAATGAACTCCTGCTTCCAGCATCTCTTCCAAATTGATGTTCCAATATCTTCTTGTCATTTCTCCCCACACTTCCTCTTAAAAAAAAAAAAGAGACGAGGTACCTGAAATAAATAATTGTTCCGACGGAACCTTCTACCGGGGATTGCCCGTTGATACATGGTCCAAGCCATTAACTCCTGTCTATTCTTTAATTATCTTTATTACAAAAATGACCAAATCAAATGACCGGACCAGATGGTTAAAAGAATGAATCTGCTCTTATGAATCATTCAATCCCATAAAAGATTGTTCTGATGTATCATGGAAATTTGTTTCGAGGCAAGAACAAAATAATTCTCTGTGGTGGAACAAAATATCTCTCATTTCCCCCTCGAATCTACTCTTCTTTTGGATTTCAAAAGGAATGTTGTTGTGTTCCCTTGAATGGTGAACTAATCCCTTGAATCCGGTACCAACAGGTATCATCCCCCCCAGAACAACATTTTCTTTCAGTCCTTTCAACCAATCAATACGGCCTCGTAAAGCGGCTTTTGCTAAAACTCGAGTGGTTTCTTGAAAACTCGCTTCGGATATGAAACTTTGAGTATTCAGAGATGCCCTCGTTATTCCCAATAAGACGGCTCGGTAACAGATCGCTTCTTCCAAAGCACGACCTGTTCGTTCGGCTCGCAACAATCCGATTAGTTCTCCGGGTGAGAAAACATTAGACATTCCATCTTCTGAAACCAATACTTTTGATGTTATTTGGCGTACAATAATCTCTATATGCCTATTATGGATCTGCACCCCCTGGGATCGATAAACCCTTTGGATCTTATTAACCAAAGAGAAATGGCTTTGCGCTATGGTTAGCTCAGCACCAATCAAAAATCCCCAAGGGATTCCAAGAATTCCTGTCATACACTCGCCCCAACCTTCAAACCTCTTTTCTAGGTTCATCGATATTGAATCAATCGAACGAACTTCTAACACTTGTTCTACTTTTGGAAGACCTTGAGTTATATCACCAGATCTCGATTTTTCATATATAAATGTAACTAATGTATTTCCTTCGTAAAGGATTTCTCCATAATGACCATGAACGGTTGCTCCTGGGGTGGCCAAATGAGGCTTCGCTGATCTTATTACTAAGGAATCAACATGAACAATTAGAACTTGACCAGATTTTATGCGTGGTCCGTGTTTGGATATACATCCATTTTCACAAATAAACTGTCCAAGACTAATTATTGTGCATGTCTCTTCACAATAATCTTGATGTGGAAAGTACCAATTCGAATTCAAAATGATGTTACTGCACGGATCGGGATTATAAATTATCCCATTTTCATCCATGAAATAATATTTCAGTGCTTCGAAAGTCTGTTTTGGATTATCAAGTAGCAAATATTTATTTAACAAGATCTCATTATGAGTTATTAACTGGTAAGATGAGTAAAAATTCGCAATTTTAGGTACCGTCCCAAAAGGGCCCAACGAATTACTAATTGGAATCATGGGATCCTCTTTAATTTTAATTGATTCTTTTTTTGTAAGATTGTGATATTTCAACCCATTGAATGGACCAATTCGAGAACAATTGGATGATGACAAAACTAGAAAAGATTCACCTTCCTTATTTCTATTCAGAAACGTACGAACAGTTCCTTGATGTTGGCTAAGTGATTGAATCCTCGCCTTGGAACAAAAAGGATTGATATTGGTGCGATCTGATCCATTAACGGGGATCAATCCCGAACCTGCCGTATCATTCCTTTTTGAAATAGGGGACTTCACCAAATCAAT